GTTTGTTCTTGCATATCCCTAACAGTTTTCCAAATTAATCCTGCAGATACATGTAATTCAGAAGAATATGTGAGTGATTGATATATAGCATCTCGTTCTTTTATCGAAGGTTCTACCAATTTATAAGTTTCTACAAATAATTGAAATTCAATTTCTTGATCTGCATCTTCAATTTTTTGAAATTTATAAAGTTCTTCTATTAAGCCCCGATCAATGAACTTACAAAATCCTTCAAATTGTATCTGATTCAATCCAGGTATTGTAGACATTACTTCATTTTCATCCCTGAGCATTTGATTTTGAATTTCCCATTTATCGAAAAAATCCCATTCTTCGCTAATTCTTCATTGATAATGTCGAACAACCTAGCTATAGTAATGATGGACTTTATATTCTGTTTACTGAATCACATAAAATTTGACCAACTCCATCCATATATTATATAATTAAGTTTGAAAATCTATATGAACAACATAGAAATAATAAACATAGAAATAATAAATAAATAGAATTGAATAACGGATAAAGATATAAAAGAAAAATAATTCATAAATACGACTTAGCCTTATGTCTAAGTTTTGATAGACTTTATGAATTATCAAAAAAAAAGTTATTAAAAAGATACCATTCTTATGATATTGTATATTTCAGTCATTTGAATTCGATTGAATATAAAAAATAAATGGATTAAGAATTTTATTTTTTTAATGATATAAAAACATTCAGAAAAATTATGGAGTTTTTGAATACTTAACTTTATTTTATTTTTGTGAGTAGAAGAATTCGTAAAATAAAACGGAAGTTTTAAGAAAAAGTTGACTCATTCAAAATATGAAGATTTCACTCCTCTATTCATATCATAAAGAGTCTCCTATTTTTTTTGTAGAATTCTATTTAAAAAAAGAAGATAGACTATAATCAAATTTCAAATTGAAATAAAGTTTTCTAGCTATACTATAAATGGGATATTCAATTAGAAGATGTCTGTCTAAACAATTTATGTTCTGGGGTTTACATAGATTCATAATTCTTGTTATAATTGAAATTGAAAAATCTTTTTTTTTTAAATTTTAAGAATCAATACTCATTTGTTATCTATCAATTAATTAAATTTGGATTTTATTATATTCTTAGAGAACCGGAATTTTCATTTCTTATTTTAAGAATAAAGAGGGAAAATTGTTAGATATTGTATGTTTTAAGATGTTTTATACAATCAATCGAAAGAGTGGATCCAATCTAAAAAAGAAATTGAGCAATCAACCCAACCCTAATCAGAAGGAGGAGAAAATCTTTTCATCTATTTTGTATTGTTTTGGCGGCGGCATGGCCGAGCGGTAAGGCGGAGGACTGCAAATCCTTTATTCCCCAGTTCAAATCCGGGTGTCGCCTAATCAAAAACTCGAAATCCAGTATTCATTGATAACTTGCTTAATTGTTCTCTAGTAGAAATAAGTAGAGAAAACGCACTCCAAATAATTGCTCAATGTTAAGTGGCTAGGATTCCATTAATGATTATCTTAGTGGAAAGGAATGATTATTCTTAAATCTCGATATGATAACCTTTCCACTACATTAGTAGTGGGGTTTTTACTGATCAGGTCTTATTTTTTATTCGATCTAACGAGAAATTCAATAGAGATATGTGATAAAAAGTAACTTTTTTTTTTATTTTGACTCTGCGCCAGTAATTCCACTATTATATTGAAAAATAATATAATAAATAAAATAATAGAAGAATTCTTTCATATTTATCATCTTTATAGAGAATAGAGATAGGGGACATAAATCATATGGATATGGATATAATAAGTCTTTCTTGGGCTGCTTTAATGGTAGTCTTTACATTTTCTCTTTCGCTTGTAGTATGGGGGAGAAGTGGACTCTAGGAAGAGGCATACTAAGCATGGATTTAGTTGACAAATCAAACTTATCAATTCTTTGATTTGGATATATCGTTCTGGAAATGCTTTTCAGTTTTAACTATTGAATTTCAATTGAATAATTGAATTTTTAGCAATTTAATTTATGCTAGACTTTATTGACTCGCTCATTGGATATCATAGTTAAAATGTTAATAAAAATCAAATCAATAGTGAGACTCACTAATCCTTATAACTTCTTGAATCAGCGGTCAACTGCTCAATTAATTACTTATTTGGTTTGGAATGAAAGAAAGAAAAATATTCTTTACTAATTTGGAATTTATTGATTTGATTTTGTTTGTTGTATAATAGGATTCGATTCATATTGAATCTAATTCGAAAGACGGAAATTCGAACCATCCAAGTAAGAATTGATTTTTTTTTTTGATTATTTCAAATTCATTTGAATAAAAACTAACATAAATAGATAGTATAGTATAAAGAATAGTATAAAGATGAATCTATTTCTTTATACTATACTATCATATATTCGCATAGAATGTTTCTTATTCTAGTTCGCTCATTTCATTCAAAACTCATTTCAAATTGAAGAATAAGAAAGAAATGAACTTTCATTAAAATACATCAAAATACATCCTTATACATCCTTACTAGTTTGACTAACTGTTTTTACGTATATTATTATCAAAAAAGCAGTAGGAACTAGAACGAATAATGCAGTAGCAATAAATGCAAGAATATTTACTTCCATAATACCTCATTCTTTTATTTTTTGATTTCTAAAATAATTTGGGATGTTATCCCTTTAATCCCATAGATTATCCCTTTAATCCCATAGAAATGATCAATCTTTTACCTATCAATTCAATGGGATGAATTCTATCTCGATGATATCTAATCATTAGGAATCTCAATATTATGAAATCGAATTATTGTCAAGAATAGTATAACAGAGAAAGATCTTTTATACATACCGAATAAAAAATTAGATTCCTTTTTTATTTCCAATTTAATCAAGTTGAATATGAAGAATCTATTCATCTATTCAACAATATCTTTATTCTTTTCTTTGAACTTTCTTTTTTTTATTTATCATTCTTGATTCTATAATCTACTGAATTTGTTTTACAATTATTTATATTTCATTTTTTATATTTAACTTTTATTTCATTTTTGAATCAATAAGCCTCCTAATCAAAAATAGGATTGAAATGAAAAAAAATGGGTTTGTTTAAGGGAAATTCCCATTTTTTTTATTTTAGGAAGGAAAGAGGAAATATAAAAATGAAATTTTGCTATTTTTCCCAATTGTTTTTAAAGACAAGAATTGATGGATTTATTATTGTATTTGGTTTCATCGGGACTGACGGGACTCGAACCCGCAGCTTCCGCCTTGACAGGGCGGTGCTCTAACCAATTGAACTACAATCCCAAACAAAAATCAATTGTATCCAATGCATATCTTGTTATAATTTTTTATTTTTTATGGTTTTTTTTGTTTTCTTTCTTATTTCATTTGATGAATCTTTTCCTATTTCAATTTTAGATGAGAATGGCCATATTCTAAGAAATTTTATTAATATATTAATATCCACATAGATATTAGTTTGGTTTAGCCATAATATAATAGTGGGGATATAGATCTATCTATTACTATTCACGTTGGATCGACAAATTCAAATTATTGGGCCGAGCTGGATTTGAACCAGCGTAGGCATCTTGCCAACGAATTTACAGTCCGTCCCCATTAACCACTCGGGCATCGACCCAGGAAGAATCCCCTATAGGCTTCTTTATATCATAATACATGATTCACTTCCTTTCGTAGTACCCTACCCCCAGGGGAAGTCGAATCCCCGTTGCCTCCTTGAAAGAGAGATGTCCTAGACCACTAGACGATGAGGGCCATATTTAATTGACTATCATTAGACTATGTTCATAGTATGAACAGTTTTTTGAAATTGTCAATACAATATAATAGAATGGTATAAATAGATTCGATAAAGATTCTTCCGTCTTTCATAATTCAACAAGAGAATTTTTTCTTGAAAAAAGATTGAAAAAAGACTAAGATATAAGATGAATTTAATAAATTAGAAGAATATAGAATATATATAAATAATCAAGATAAATCCAATGAAAGAAATATCTTGAATCGATATCTATATTCAATTGATAGATACATAACACATAGAAATTGAATTTCGTTCTTATCTAATGGTGGTAAATTCCATTAGGGTTGCTATTCAAAAAAAAATTTATTGAATGAAGATTTCTAAAATCCAATTTGAATGAGCCACTAGTTAGTACTATGAGTCTACTACATATAGTTATATATATAGTTATATAAATGATAATCTAACTCTACATAGATAGATCTTTATCTATGTGTATAGTTACTCAATTTCTTAATTGAATTAAAGATGCCCTTTTAACTCAGCGGTAGAGTAACGCCATGGTAAGGCGTAAGTCATCGGTTCAAATCCGATAAGGGGCTTTTGTTTTTATTTAATTTTTTTTTTAATAATCAACTATCAACTAGATAATCATTCTAATGAGAATTGAATCGAACCTAATTTTATTAGAAAAAATGATCTATCATTATCATGATAGTATACTAATATACTATAGTAAGCAATTAGTAATTTCGAGTTCTCAAGTTGATTTTTCTGTTTTATATTATCTTTTTGTTTTGATATTGAATAGAGTAGATTCAAATGAAATAATGATAAGTTATCTATTGAATTATTATAAGTCTTTTTTTTTTATTATTATTTCATATTCGAATTTTATTATTCGAATAATAAGAATTTATTCTCAATCTAAAAATTAGAAAGAAACAAAAGAAAAATTAAGTGGACCTAACCCATTAAATCATGATTATATCCACTATTCTGATATTCAAATGGAATAGAGTAAATTCAAAAAATAGATTTTTTGTATTGAATTTTCATATTTATTTAGACTACACAAGAATCCGTCGATATTTCCGATGAAATTTGATTTTAAGAAAAAATAACTATTCCCTTTCTCCACGAAGAAACATTTATTCCAAGTCACAATATCAAAGCCATTTAAAATATCTTTTTCTATTTTTTTGTTTTTATTTCAAAA